AAAAGATAAAAAATCAATAAAAAAAAAGAAGGTGGGTAGAAAAACTTATTAGATACCATTGACTCCGGTATCTAATAAGTTCTACCTACTATTGGATTTGAACCAATGACTCCCGCCGTATGAAAGCAATACTCTAACCACTGGGTTAAGTAGGTCATTTATCATCACAAAGAAAAACAAATGGGACCCATCACATCGATGGATTATAGATGTAATATTACTTCTAAGCAATGCCAATCCTTGGCAGGAACCAGATCAGAGAGCTATCATGTGGGATCATGGAATATTCATCTTGACAAGAAATTATCTACATGATAAAATATCTATCACAAGCACAAGGGCTATAGCTCAGTTAGGTAGAGCACCTCGTTTACACGCGCGCCAATGTTTTTCAAGGGAGTCCATCATGCAATCAATGAAATTGATCTTATTGAGAAATAGATGTCTTACTCCATGGTTTCGAGAGAACAAGAGAACAATAGCCTGACAAATATTTGGTTCAGTCCGATTCTGGTGCCCCATTTAGGCGCCAAATGGAACCCATCATTGATTTGATAATTGATAAGGTGAATACCCAGCCCATTCAATGCTAGGCATAATTGAGTATAAGGACCTCAAAAAAATCTCTTTTCGTCCTATGAACTTTAAGGTGTATGAAGTTTCATATTTGACTCTTTGAGCAGAGCGATAGAGACTCCATTTAACTTAGGTTGATCTAGGCCGAAGGCAGACCTACGTCAAGGTAACCCTTCTTTGAAAAACTTTGGTATTGCTCTGGATCAGAATCAAAATAATGAATCAGAGCACATGGAGCCATCTCATTATCTTTCTGTCAAGAAAAAATATGGCGGACTAACTGATATTTATATCAGTTAATGAAAGAGCCCAATGCAAAAAAAATGCATGTTGGGTCTTTGAAACAGTTCGAATCATTTCGATAATAATCAGTTTGATCTGTTTTATCGAGAAGGTCTACGGTTCGAGTCCGTATAGCCCTATCAAATTGTAAATAAAAAAACTATTGTATAGTTTTAATTTCCTCATTATTGTTTGTTGTTTGTAACTGGACGGTCGGTTGGTCCATCGAAAGAAAATTATTCCCACAAGCTCTCTCATAGAGATCATTCAGAGTAGAGCATGAAACTGAAAACAAAAATCCATTGAAATGGATCCAATCGGTATTTTTCCAATCTCCCCCGTTCTTCTTCATTAATCTTCGTGGGTGAATTACATACGCATTTTTCTCCACGATCCAAGAGTTAGTAATATCCCTTTTCTTTGGTATAGCTAATCCTAGTTCATTTTTGAAGTCAAAATCATGACATGAGCCCGGCTAAAAACTCCAACCTAACCCATTGGTTGATTTTACTTTACTAGGTCTTATTCCATTAACAAGTATTTCGAGTCATTTCATTTCGGACCCATTTTAAATCGCAATTTGGAATGACTCTTTCAAGACTTCGAGATCTAAGTTCATAACTCGATTGTTTCTGGGGGGGGGGTGCAGGTCGGGTAGTACAGGCCCAAAGCCTCCAATTTTGGTATAGGAACCTATGAATTGTTATATGTTATAGGTAAGGGTTCCTCGCAATTCAATGCATTGAATCAAATCCATTAAGTATAAGTCTAGGACAAGTAGAGAAAATCGAGTTGGTCAATGCATTCTGTTTTCGTATCCAACCAATAGAAGCAATAATCTTCTACCTGTGGATCTTAATAAAAAGAATATGCCAAGACCAACCGAGTAGAATATACCCTAAATCCCAAGATGGAAATCCTTAGACATTCTACTACATCTGACTACTTACTATATCTATATTCTCTTTAACTTACTATATTCTCTTTATTCTAATATCATTAAATTCTCTTTATTCTAAATCACTAAGAAAAAAAAAAATTAAGACAGACCTCTTCTTTGATTTGATTATATTCATAAACATCCAAAAAAATATAAAATAAAAATTGAAATAGATTCAAATTTCTATTTCTAATAAAATAGAATTCTAAATAAAAAAATGAGAATTCTATTTTGAATTCCTTTTCTTTAGAGAGAATCCGAGGTGAGGTGAAAGTGCGAGAGTTTTATTTGTATTGTTTTTATTTGTATTGTATAAGAATAAGAGCATGATATGTCTATACTATATCGAAAGAAAATCGAAGTAAGTGTAATGTAAATAGGATTCCTGTCGATGAATCTTGAAACGAGACATGACCCACAGCAAACAAGCGAAACTAGGCGGTTCGATCAAAATGAATTGTTGTTTCGACTAAGCAGTTATGGATGACTTGACAATTCCAATTCGAATCGACTAATCCGGTATATTTTCCACATTCATAGGAGTGCATCTATGTTTCTGCTTCACGAATATGATATTTTCTGGGCATTTCTAATAATATCAAGTGTTATTCCTATTTTGGCATTTCTAATTTCCGGAGTTTTAGCACCGATTAGCAAAGGACCAGAGAAATTTTCTAGTTATGAATCGGGTATAGAGCCAAT